TCCCAGAAAAAAACTTTCATTTTTTGAACCCATTTTTAAAGAACTAAAAAAAAAATTAAAAAAATTGAAAAAGAAATGTTTTATAATTCTAAGAATTTTAAAAGAACAAAAAAAGTTGTTTCTAAATGTCTCAAAAGAAACAAAAAAATGGATCATTAAAAGCATTCTGTTTATAAAAGAAATAATAAAAGAACTCTCAAAAATAAACCCAATTATATTATTTGGATTTGGATTGAGAGAAATAGAAGTATATGAATTGAGTGAAACTAAAAAAGATTCTATAATTGGTAATGGGATGATTCATGAATCGTCGATTCAAATTATATCTCAAGGTTGGACAAATTATTCATTAACAGAAAAAAAAATGCAAGATCTAACTGATAGAACAAATACAATAATAAATCAAATAGAAAAAATTACAAAAGAAAATAAAAAAGGAACTCCAGATATAAATTTTATTTCTAACAAAATAAGTTATGATAATAAAGGATCAGAATCACAAAAAAATATTTGGCAGATATTAAAAAGACAAAATGTTAGATTAATACGTAAGTCACATTATTTTATAAAATATTTCATTGAAAGGATATACATAGATATCTTTCTATGTATCATTAATATTCCTAGCATCAATACACAACTTTTTCTTGAATCAACAAAAAAAATTATTAATAAATACATTAACGATAATGAAACAAATCACGAAAGAATTGATAAAACAAATCAAAGTGTAATTCCCTTTATTTCGACTATAAAAAAGTCACTTACTAATACTAATATTAGTAACAAGAATTCAAAGACTTTTTGCGACTTATCTTGCTTTTCACAAGCATATGTGTTTTATAAATTATCACAAACTCAACTTATTAACTTATATAAGTTAAAATCTGTATTTCAATATAACGGAATGTCCCTTTTTCTTAAGAATGAAATAAAGGATTTTTTTGTTGTAACACAAGAACTATTTCATTCCGAATTAAGACATAAGAATCTTCGCAATTATGGAATGAATCAATGGACAAATTGGTTAAGGAGTCAGTATCAATGTGATGTATCTCATATTAAATGGTCTAGATTAGTACCACAAAAATGGCGAAATATATTCAATCAACACTGTATGGCTCAAAATAAAGATTTATGTTATTTATATGAAAAGGATCGATTAATTAACTACGAAAAAAATTTCGAAACAGATTCATTACTGAATCAAAAAGATAATTTTAAAAAACAATATAGATATGATATTTTAGCATATAAATCTATTAATTATGAAGATAAGAAGGACTCTTATATTTATGGATCACCATTACAAGTAAAAAATAACCAAGATATTTTTTATAATTACAACACACATACACAAAAATCATTTAATATGCCGGAAGGTATTCCTATTATCCCTTATCTAGTAGAAGATGATATTAGAGATATGGAGATAAATCCGGATAGAAAATATTTTGATTGGAGAATTTTACATTTCTGTCTTAAAAATAAGGTCGATATTGACTCCTGGATCGATATTGATACTGACACTAACAGTAATAAATATACTAAGACTAGGGTTAATAAGTATCAAATAATTGATAAAATCAATAAGAGGGGTCTTTTTTATCTCACGATTCAGCAAGATCAAGAAATCAACCTATCCAATCAAAAAAACCTTTTTGATTGGATGGGGATGAATGAAGAAATACTAAGTTGTCCCATATCAAATATGGAATTTTGGTTCTTCCCAGAATTGGGGATACTTTATAATACGTATAAAATTAAACCGTGGGTTATACCAATTAAATTACTAGTTTTAAATTCTAATATAAATGAAAATGATAGTAAAAACAAAAGCATCGCCGGAAATAAAAAAAGGGATCCTTTTATATCAATATCGGAAAATTCAAAAAAATCTTTTGAATTAGAAAACCGAAATCAAGGGGAAAAAGAATACGCGGTCCAAGCAGATTTAAAATCTGCTCTTTCAAACCAAGAAAAAGATGTTGAAGAAGATTATACGGGATCGTACATGAAAAAAAATAGAAATAAAAAGCAATACAAGATCAATACAAAAGCGGAGTTTGATTTCTTCCTAAAAAGGTATTTGCATTTTCAATTGAGATGGGATGATTCTTTAAATAAAAAAATAAGCAATAACATCAAAGTATATTGTCTCCTGCTTAGACTGATAAATCCAAGAGAAATTACTATATCCTCTATTCAAAGAGGCGAAATGAGTCCGGATATTCTGATGATTCAGAAAGATTTAACTCTTACAGAATTGATTAAAAGGGGAATTTTGATTATTGAACCAATTCGTCTATCTATAAAAAATGATGGAAAATTTATTATCTATCAAACCATTGGTATTTCATTAGTTCATAAAAGCAAACACCAAATTAATCAAAGATACCGAGAAAAAAAACATGCCGATAAGAATTCTGATGAAGCCATTACAAAACATCAAAAGATGACTGGAAATAGAGATAAAAATCATTATGATTTGTTTGTTCCTGAAAATATTTTATCACCTAGACGTCGTAGAGAATTGAGAATTCTAATTTGTTTCAATTCTGAGAATAGACATAGAAATGCAGCATTTTGTAATGGGAATAAGGTAAACAGTCAAGTTTTGGATAAAAGCAAAAACTATAAAAAAAAACTTATTAAATTTAAGTTATTTCTTTGGCCCAATTATCGATTAGAAGATTTGGCTTGTATGAATCGTTATTGGTTTAATACCAATAATGGCAGTCGTTTCAGTATGGTAAGGGTACATATGTATCCGCGATTTAAAATGCATTAATAGTACATTCTTGCTATATTTCCCATACTATATATGATCTATGACGACAAAGAGATGCACACACGCATTGTCTTACATTCCATCGTTCCATTCTGATACACGATACTAATTAAATGACATATCAATTTGATCTAGAAATGAATCAACAAAATATTATTATTTTAGGTCTAAATTTTTATCTTTTGTGAGTGCAGAAAACAACCATCCTTTATGTATACCCTTTTCAAATCCAAATAAATAAAAATTTAATTTTATTAAAAAAAATTATAAATTAATAACAAAATTAATATTTTTGTATATACAAAATAAAAATGAGAGGCATTATTATTACTGATCAATAAAGATATCTATCAATAAAAATTTATTAAAATAAAAAGAGGGGGGCGAGAAGATTTCATTTTATGGTAAAAAATCCATTCATCTCAGTTATTTCACAAGAAGAAAAAGACGAAAACAGAGGATCCACTGAATTTCAAATAGTTAGTTTCACCAATAGGATACGAAGACTTACTTCACATTTAGAATTACACAAAAAAGACTATTTATCTCAGAGAGGTTTACGTAAAATTCTGGGAAAACGCCAACGACTGCTGTCTTATTTGTCAAAGAAAAATAGAATATGTTATAAAGAATTAATTAATCGGTTGGATATTCGGGAGTCAAAAACCCGTTAATTTGAAGAGGCATTTTAAATTATTTGATTTATTAGATCTTGAATTTTAATGAACTTTTTTTCGTTTTCAGCAATTCATGAAAGAATGAATCGAGGAAAAACCGATGAATATACCAGCTACAAGAAAAGACCTCATGATAGTCAATATGGGCCCCCACCACCCATCAATGCATGGTGTTCTTAGACTCATCATTACTCTAGATGGTGAAGATGTTATTGATTGTGAACCAATATTGGGTTATTTACACCGAGGGATGGAAAAAATTGCGGAAAACCGAACAATTATACAATATTTGCCTTATGTAACACGTTGGGATTATTTAGCTACTATGTTCACAGAAGCAATAACTGTAAATGGACCGGAACAGTTGGGAAATATTCAAGTACCTAAAAGAGCTAGCTATATCAGAATAATTATGTTGGAGTTGAGTCGTATAGCTTCTCATCTGTTATGGCTTGGTCCTTTTATGGCGGATATTGGTGCACAAACTCCCTTTTTCTATATTTTCAGAGAAAGAGAATTAGTATATGATCTATTCGAAGCTGCCACCGGTATGAGAATGATGCATAATTATTTTCGTATCGGAGGAGTAGCGGCCGATCTACCTCATGGTTGGATAGATAAATGTTTGGATTTCTGCGATTATTTTTTAACAAGAGTTGCTGAATATCAAAAACTTATTACACGAAATCCTATTTTTTTAGAACGAGTCGAGGGAGTAGGCATTATTGGTAGAGAGGAAGTAATAAATTGGGGTTTATCGGGACCAATGCTGCGAGCTTCCGGAATACAATGGGATCTTCGTAAAGTTGATCATTATGAATGTTACGACGAATTTGATTGGGAGGTACAGTGGCAAAAAGAAGGAGATTCATTGGCTCGTTATCTAGTCCGAATTGGTGAAATGATAGAATCTATAAAAATTATTCAACAGGCTCTGGAAGGAATTCCAGGGGGACCCTATGAGAATTTAGAAATACGATACTTTGATAGAGAAAGGAATCCGGAATGGAATGATTTTGAATATAGATTTATTAGTAAAAAGCCTTCTCCTACATTCGAATTGCCGAAACAAGAACTTTATGTGAGAGTCGAAGCCCCAAAGGGAGAGCTGGGAATTTTTCTGATAGGGGATCAGAGTGGTTTTCCTTGGAGATGGAAAATCCGACCCCCGGGTTTTATCAATTTGCAAATTCTTCCTCAGTTAGTTAAAAGAATGAAATTGGCTGATATTATGACGATACTAGGTAGTATAGATATCATTATGGGAGAAGTTGATCGTTGAAATGATAATTGATACACCAGAAGTACAAGATATTGATTCTTTTTCTAGATTAGAGTTTTTAAAAGAGGTTTATGGAATTATATGGGTGCTTATTCCTATTTTGACTCTTGTATTGGGAATCACAATAGGCGTACTGGTAATTGTATGGTTAGAAAGAGAAATATCCGCAGGGATACAACAACGTATTGGACCTGAATACGCCGGCCCTTTTGGAATTCTTCAAGCTCTAGCAGATGGGGCAAAACTAGTTTTCAAAGAAAATCTTCTTCCATCTAGGGGGGATACCCGTTTATTCAGTATCGGGCCATCCATAGCAGTCATATCAATTTTAGTAAGCTATTCAGTAGCTCCTTTTGGCTATCACCTTGTTTTAGCGGATCTCAATATCGGTGTTTTTTTATGGATTGCCATTTCTAGTATTGCTCCAATTGGACTTCTTATGTCAGGATACGGGTCAAATAATAAATATTCCTTTTTAGGTGGTCTACGAGCTGCTGCTCAATCGATTAGTTATGAAATACCATTAACTTTATGTGTGTTATCAATATCTCTACGTGCGATTCGTTGATACATAGACATAAACTTTTCTTTATTCCTTCCTTTCAAATCAAAGAAAGGGTTGGAATGAATTAAGTAGATATCTTCATTTTTTTTATTCATTATTCGGGTTGATGAACTAAATCAAATAGTTATATGAGTGAAAGAAAACAGTTTATATATAAATTCGCAGTAAAAAGATTGAGTCTCATTTTCTATGTATAAGAGTTAGAGAGTTAAGCGGAAATAAACATAAACAGAAGCGACCGTTTCCCCCAAGATTGGTTGATTAGTCATCCTGACTTGAAGCGGGCTCAAAAGATCAACCGTATTGAGTTTTCACTATCATTTGTATGTATTATATTACCACAGGGGGGGGGTTGAACAAAAACGAGTGGGTGGTTAGAAACACCAAGATATGTAAAGGATTAGTATTAGTAATAGAGATTATGTAAATTCTCCAAAAGGACATTTTTACATAATATACAAACAAAGAATACTCATTGGGGCTTTAAGTTGGTAGAAATGATCAGGCAATACTCCCCACGACACGATTCCAATCCAGAGTATGCTCCTATCCACCGATTAAATAAATAACTATTGGGAACGAAATAATCCTTTACTTTATTTTGTAAGCCCCCTTTTTCTCAGAAATAGAAAGAAGAATAGGAACGAAAAAAAGAGAAATAAATCCAATTCCAATAAAAAAAAAGATACCTTTTTTATTTCCCAGATACATATTAATAGATATAGAATTTGTGTCATAATTCATGAATTAATTATAGAATTTTTTTCGTACGTGAAATAAACGGGTTATTGATATTTCTACAAGAAGTATTTTATTGAAGAATTAAGTTATTACTCAACAAAGAAGAATTTTAATTCTTATTGAAATTATTAAAGTTAAAGAAAGGGTGAGATCGATTCAGAAGTACTTTTTTATTTATTATTAAATAATTATAACAGACAGAATTCAATTGGTCTAATTTAGGACCGTCCAATAGATTTTGACTTTATACATCCTACAAACGTACCAAGATAAAATAATACTGACGCGATCCTTAGATTTATTTCTGGCCTTTAAGGAGCCGTATGAGGTGAAAATCTCATGTACGGTTCTGTAATAGCGATGATAACAGTAATGGTATCACCGACTATAATTATCTAACAGTTCAAGTACAATTGATATAGTTGAGGCGCAATCAAAATACGGTTTTTGGGGATGGAATTTGTGGCGTCAGCCTATAGGGTTTATTATTTTTATCATTTCTTCCCTAGCAGAATGTGAGAGATTACCTTTTGATTTACCCGAAGCAGAAGAAGAATTAGTAGCAGGTTATCAAACCGAATACTCGGGTATAAAATTTGGTTTATTTTATGTTGCTTCCTATCTAAACCTATTAGTTTCTTCATTATTTGTAACAGTTCTTTACTTGGGAGGTTGGAATATCTCTATTCCGGACATATATGTTTCTGAGCTTTTTGAAATAAATAAAACATGTGGAGTTTTTGGAGCGACAATTGGTATCTTTATTACATTAGCTAAAACTTATTTGTTCTTGTTCATTCCTATCACAACAAGATGGACTTTACCGAGGCTAAGAATGGACCAACTATTGAATCTTGGATGGAAATTTCTTTTACCTATTTCTCTCGGTAATCTATTATTAACAACTTCTTCCCAACTCTTTTCGCTGTAAGGTAAATTTACAACTTGTCTCAAACAAGAGAAATAAACAAACATAAAATTATTCATAATATATATTAATGATATGTTCTCTATGGTAACTGGGTTCATGAATTATGGTCAACAAACAGTACGAGCTGCAAGGTACATTGGTCAAAGTTTCATGATTACTTTATCTCACGCAAATCGTTTACCTGTAACTATTCAATATCCTTATGAAAAATTAATCACCGCGGAGCGTTTCCGCGGTCGAATCCATTTTGAATTTGATAAATGTATTGCTTGTGAAGTATGTGTTCGTGTATGTCCTATAGATCTACCCGTTGTTGATTGGAAATTGGAAACTGATATTCGCAAGAAATGGTTGCTTAATTACAGTATTGATTTCGGAGTCTGTATATTTTGTGGTAATTGCGTTGAGTATTGTCCAACAAATTGTTTATCAATGACTGAAGAATATGAACTTTCTACTTATGATCGTCACGAATTGAATTATAATCAAATTGCTTTGGGTCGTTTACCAATGTCAGTAATTGACGATTATACAATTCGAACAATTTTTAATTCGCCTCAAAAAAAAATAAGTAAATCTCTTGATTAAAGAATAATTTATAATTACTTTACTAAGACTATTACTTTACTAATAAATAATACTAAGGTTCATTTTTTTTTTTTGATCTAATCTAAAGGAATCGGGTTTCTTTCGTTTTGTTTGGTCAATAACTAAAAATCTCCACTATTGATTAGTTGGTTAAGAATCACGTCTTAATTTGGATTGAAAATCCATTAATTAATATATCTGTAATTATTTTTACATATATAGTTTCAAATGAGAACTACTCTTTCAGATAACGAATTAAATTAGTCCAATAATTGTACTTACATTTATTCATATCCCTTAGGATTTAATTAGGAATTGCTCAAAAATTATAATTTTTTTCTGTTCGGATTTCAATAAGGTCATGAAAAACATTTAGATTTATTTATCTCTTATTTTACATATAATGGATTTGCCCGGACCAATACATGATTTTCTTTTAGTCTTTCTGGGATCGGTTCTTATACTAGGAGGTATGGGAGTGGTATTATTTACCAACCCCATTTATTCTGCCTTTTCATTGGGACTGGTTCTTGTTTGTATATCCTTATTCTATATTCTATTAAACTCCTATTTTGTAGCTGCTGCACAACTTCTTATTTACGTGGGAGCTATAAATGTTTTAATCGTATTTGCTGTGATGTTTATGAATGGTTCAGAATATTACAAAGATTTGAATCTTTGGACCGTTGGGGCTGGGGTTACTTTGCCAGTTTGTACAAGTATTTTTGTTTTACTCATGATTACTATTACAGATACGTCATGGTACGGGATTATTTGGACTACAAGATCAAACCAGATTATAGAACAAGATTTGATAAGTAATAGTCAACAAATTGGAATTCATTTATCAACGGATTTTTTTCTTCCGTTTGAATTCGTTTCGATAATTCTTTTAGCCGCTTTGATAGGTGCAATTGCCGTGGCGCGACAGTAATAAATCTATAGAATTGGCAACAGCAATCCAAATAAAACTGTGTTCTGTTTTATTACATTTATTTCCCTTCAATTAAAGGTTCTTTATGTCTAAAATATAAATTATTTTATTCAATCTATTCTATTACCAATAGAATATATTCCTTTGTTCCGTACTTTTTTTTATTCTAGTCAATTGAATCTGTTTAATTGTTGTTCAGTTCATATTGAAATGAATCGAAATTGATAAGGAGTTGGTCAATGATGCTCGAGCATGTACTTGTTTTGAGTGCCTACTTATTTTCTATCGGTATCTATGGATTGATCACGAGTCGAAATATGGTTAGAGCCCTTATGTGTCTTGAACTTATATTGAATGCGGTTAATATAAATTTCGTAACATTTTCTGATTTTTTTGATAGTCGCCAATTAAAAGGAAATATTTTCTCAATTTTTGTTATAGCTATTGCAGCCGCTGAAGCAGCTATTGGTCCGGCTATTGTTTCGTCAATTTATCGTAACAGAAAATCAACTCGTATCAATCAATCAAATTTGTTGAATAAGTAGTATTAATAATCATATAAATTCTAATATTCATAAATTATAATTACCATGACCATACATTACGTATAATACATGTTTTATAAAATGTAAAAAATCAATGTAAGAAATCAAAGTATCTTGGTTCTATCACACGGGTCGATCCAGAATTAGATTGATTATAAAAATTCTGATAAATTATTGATTCATCTGGTGTCTAAATATATGATTCATTTACAAGTTTACTAGATCGAAAATTTCTGACATTTAAAAATTTTTTAAAAATTTATAGATCCAATGTCACATTCAGTAAAGATTTATGATACGTGTATAGGGTGCACTCAATGTGTGCGAGCCTGCCCAACAGATGTATTAGAAATGATACCTTGGGACGGATGTAAGGCTAAGCAAATTGCTTCCGCTCCAAGAACAGAGGACTGTGTCGGTTGTAAGAGATGTGAATCCGCCTGTCCAACGGATTTCTTGAGTGTTCGAGTTTATTTATGGCATGAAACAACTCGAAGTATGGGTCTAGCTTATTAATACGTTCCAGAAAACCCTACTTGAAATACATTTTTTTTATCTTTACCGACAAAAACCCGCGCTCAAAAAATATTTATTTTGAGCACGGGTTTTTCTGGTCCAAGTTTATCTTGTTTTTACCATGAATTATTTTCCTTGGTTAACACTAGTTGTAGTTTTGCCAATATTCGCGGGTTCCTTAATTTTCTTTCTCCCTCATAGAGGAAATAAGGTAATCCGCTGGTATACTATGTGTATATGTTTAATAGAACTACTTCTAACAACCTATGCATTCGGTTATCGTTTCCAATTGGATGATCCATTAATGCAACTGACAGAGGATTATAAATGGATCAATTTTTTTGATTTTTACTGGAGATTGGGAATAGATGGAATTTCTATAGGACCTATTTTACTGACAGGATTTATCACAACTTTAGCTACTTTAGCG